ATGGCTACCACAACATCAACAGCTAATACTGGCTATGTTACTCAAGTAATTGGTCCTGTATTAGATATTTCATTTCCTAATGGTCAATTACCAAAAATTTACAACGCCGTTACTGTAAAAGGTAAAAACGAAGCTGGTCAAGATATTAGTGTAACATGCGAAGTACAACAATTACTTGGTGATAATCAAGTTCGTGCAGTTTCTATGAGCACTACTGATGGTATTATGCGTGGCATGGAAGTTATCGATAGTGGTTCTGCAATTGAAGTACCTGTAGGAACTCCTACTTTAGGACGTATTTTTAACGTTTTAGGTGAACCTGTAGACCAATTAGGTGACGTAGTTTATGATTCAACATTACCAATTCACCGTCCAGCACCTACTTTTACTCAATTAGAAACTAAAAGTACTATTTTCGAAACCGGTATTAAAGTAGTAGATTTATTAGCACCATACCGTCGTGGTGGTAAAATTGGTCTTTTTGGTGGTGCAGGTGTAGGTAAAACCGTATTAATTATGGAATTAATTAATAACATTGCTAAAGCACATGGTGGTGTATCTGTGTTTGGTGGTGTAGGTGAACGCACTCGTGAAGGAAATGACTTATATCAAGAAATGAAAGAGTCTAAAGTTATTGATGAAAATAACTTACCAGCATCTAAAGTAGCGCTTGTATATGGTCAGATGAATGAACCACCTGGTGCAAGAATGCGTGTTGCTTTAACAGCATTAACTATGGCAGAATATTTCCGTGATATTAATAACCAAGACGTTTTATTATTTATTGACAATATTTTCCGTTTTGTACAAGCTGGTTCCGAAGTATCTGCACTATTAGGTCGTATGCCTTCTGCAGTAGGTTATCAACCAACTCTTGGTACTGAGATGGGTTCTCTTCAAGAACGTATTACTTCCACTACTAAAGGTTCTATTACTTCTATTCAAGCGATTTATGTACCTGCAGATGATTTAACTGACCCTGCACCAGCAACAACTTTCGCACATTTAGATGCAACTACTGTACTTTCTCGAAATCTTGCTGCTAAAGGTATTTATCCTGCAGTAGATCCATTAGATTCTACTTCTACAATGTTACAACCAGGAATTGTTGGTCAAACACATTATACTGTTGCACAACGTGTTAAAGGAATTCTTCAACGTTATAAAGAATTACAAGATATCATTTCTATTTTAGGTTTAGATGAATTATCTGAAGATGATCGTTTAGCAGTTGCTCGTGCACGTAAAGTTGAACGTTTCTTATCTCAACCATTCTTTGTTGCTGAAGTATTTACTGGTTCTCCAGGCAAATATGTATCTCTAGAAGAAACTATTAAAGGTTTTACTATGATCTTAGATGGTGAACTAGATGAATTACCGGAACAATCTTTCTATCTTGTTGGTGACATTCAAGAAGCTATTAGTAAAGGTCAAAAATTATTAGCAGAGGCTAAATAAATAAAATGAGTTTAGATGTTCGTGTAATTGCACCTAATAAAGTTATTTGGGATAAGCAAGCCGAAGAAGTAATCTTACCAAGTCAATCTGGTATGTTAGGCATCTTAACTTCCCATGCTCCTCTTTATACGGCTTTAAATACTGGCGTAATGAAAGTTCGAAATGAAACTGGTTGGACTTCAATTGTTGTTCTAGGTGGTTTTGTTGAAGTTGAAAAGAATGAAGTATTAGTCTTAGTAAATGCAGGTGAATATGTTGATCAAATTGATATGACAACTGCAAAACAAGATGTAGAAAATGCTTTAAAGACTTTTAACAATGCTGAAGCGCCAAAAGAAAAAGAAGAAGCTGCTGAGTTTTTAAAATATGCTCAGGCTCGTTTAAAAGCTGTTGTTGAAAAATAAATTTTCATAAAAATTTATAAGGAAAAATGCTTATTTATATTCTTCAAAGTGAAAAAGTTTTATTTTTCCTTTATATATTTTTATTACTTTAATTCGTTTCTTTTTTTCTATTCTTAATTTTCTATTAATTAATTTCGATGCATCTATTTCTTTTATTCTTTTTGAAGTTAAAAATAGAAATAATAATATTAATAAGTGTTTTATAAAAATAAAAAAATTTTTATAAACATTTATAAAAAAATTAACCAAATGAAATACAAAATATGTATATATATATCAAATATCTATTAAGATATAATAAAATTAGTAAGCCTAATTTACACTTAAATAATTCTTTAATCCTCTCTGTTTTAGATTGAAGAAATTGTACTTACAAATTGTAAAATTTTTATTTTAACTCTCTTTAGTAAATTCTTTATCATGAAAATTTATAGACAAATAAAACAACCATTCTCTATAACTAAAATCGTTTTTTCTTTTTTTATTAGTTTACTTGTAAATTTAGTTGCTCAGCCAACAATTTGTCAAGCTTATCCAATTTATGCACAATCAGCATATCAAATTCCAAGAGAACCAACAGGTCGTCTTGTTTGTGCAAACTGTCACTTAGGTAAAAAACCTGTTGAAATTGAAGTTCCACAAGCAGTTTTACCTGATACTGTTTTTGAAGCTGTTGTAAAAATTCCTTATGAAAAAGGAACTACACAAGTTCAAGCAGATGGTAAAAAAGGCCCATTAAATGTAGGGGCTGTATTAATGTTACCAGAAGGTTTTAAATTAGCTCCTGCTGACCGTTTATCTGAAGAATTAAAAGCTAAAACTTCTGGCTTATATTTTCAACCATATAGTCCAGATAAAGAAAATATTTTAGTTATTGGTCCGATTCCTGGTGACAAAAATCAAGAAATTATTTTCCCAATTTTATCCCCAAATCCTGAAACAAATAAAAACGTAAAATATTTAAAATATCAACTTCATGTTGGTGGAAACCGTGGTCGCGGACAAGTGAGTCCAACTGGAGAAAAAACTAACAATACTGTTTATAACGCATCTATTACTGGTCGTATTGATACAATTACGAAATTAGAAAATGGTGGTTATGAAATTACAATTACAACTAAAAAAGGTGAAAGTAAAACTGAAACAATTCCAGCTGGTCCAAGTTTAGTTGTGAAAAAAGGTCAAGCCATTAAAGCAGATCAACCATTGACAAACGATCCAAATGTTGGTGGTTTTGGTCAAACTGATACTGAAATTGTATTACAAAGCACAGCTCGTATTCAAGGTTTAATTACATTTTTCCTTTCTGTTGTGTTAGCACAAATTTTCTTAGTATTAAAGAAAAAACAATTTGAAAAAGTACAAGCTGCTGAAATGAATTTTTAGTAAATTAGGACTATTAAAATTCTTAATAATAAAATGGTAAAAATTTAATATTATAATATATTTTTTTTTATAAAATTAAATTTTTATCATTTTTATAAGTTTAAAAAAAAAATTTATTGAGTAAAGATCTTCTATATGCTTTTCTTGAGTATAATTAAATTTAAGTATTTGTTTACATAAAAATTATTGTTGGTATTTTTTACTATGGGTTTAAATTATAATCAAGAAGACTTCATGGGTCTTGACCGTTTCTTCCAAGATGCTGTTTCCAGCAACAACACTGATGCAAACGCAGCTTCTTCTATTGAAGTAGAAATGTATGAATGTGATTGTATGTATCCTACTTTCGCAGAAATTGCACGTCGTTCTGGTCAACCTGAAATTGGTGCAATGTTTGATGCAATTGCAAAAGAAGAAGGAATGCATGCTCAACTTTTAACTAAACTTTATGCTGAATTAGAAGTTAAAGATTCTGCTGAAACTTTAGAAGCAAAACGTCTTGTATCCACAATTGAAGCACAAATCGATGCTGTTGCTTCTGATTCTCGTGGTTTACGTCGTGCATTAGAAACTGCATTAGAAGTAGAAACTATTGAAAGTCAAAAAACTTATCCAGCTTTTGCTAAATTAGCAGCACAACAAGGTCAATTAGATGTAGCACAAGCATTTGATGCTATTGTTAAATCTGAAACCAAACATGCTAATTGGGTAAAACGTGCACTTGAAAATTTACTTGAAGTAGCATAGTAAATATAGTAATTTTACCTATTAGATTTTAATAGGTAAAATTATTACATAGTTATAGTATAAATCAATGGAGAATAAATTATGTTATCAGAAGGTCAAATTTTTACTGCCTTAGCTGTTGCATTAGTTCCTGCAATTTTAGCACTTCGTTTAGGTGTAGAATTATATAAATTTTAATTCTTGATAAAGTTATCGATTTTTTATCAATCGATAACTTTATCAAGAATTAAAATTTATATTTTAAAAAATTTAAATAAAAAAGATTAAAATTAAATATTTTTTTAATTTTTTATCTATTGAATTAAACTATAATAATTTTTCTTTAAAAACCCTCATTTAATAATTAATCACTTTATAATACAAATAGCCGTAAAGAAACGTAAATATCTCTCATTTTTTTAATTCAAGTATAAAAAATAAATTGAGTCAATTTCACTTAAATTCTCAAAAACTTGAGAGCATTCTTTATTTTAGATGGAGATTCTAAATTATGACAGTAGCTATTGGACGTAGCGACTCAGAACGTGGTTGGTTTGACGTTCTTGATGACTGGCTAAAAAGAGATCGTTTTGTATTTCTTGGGTGGTCTGGTCTTTTATTATTACCATGTGCTTATTTAGCAGTAGGTGGATGGTTTACAGGTACAACTTTTGTAACATCTTGGTATACTCATGGTTTAGCAAGTTCTTATCTTGAAGGTTGTAACTTTTTAACTGCAGCAGTTTCTACTCCGGCAAATAGTATGGGTCATTCCTTATTATTCGTATGGGGTCCAGAAGCTCAAGGTGACTTCACTCGTTGGTGTCAAATTGGCGGTTTATGGACATTTACAGCTCTTCATGGAGCTTTCGCTTTAATGGGATTCACATTAAGACAATTTGAAATTGCTCGTTTAATTGGTTTAAGACCATATAACGCAATTGCATTCTCTGGCCCAATTTCTGTATTTGTTTCCGTATTCTTAATGTACCCTTTAGGTCAATCTGGTTGGTTTTTTGCGCCTAGTTTTGGTGTAGCGGCAATTTTCCGTTTCTTGTTATTCTTACAAGGTTTCCATAACTGGACATTAAATCCATTTCATATGATGGGTGTGGCAGGTGTATTAGGTGCAGCGTTACTTTGTGCGATTCATGGTGCAACTGTGGAAAACACTTTATTTGAAGATAGCGATGCATCTAACACTTTCCCAGCATTTAATCCAACTCAGTCTGAAGAAACTTATTCTATGGTAACAGCGAATCGTTTCTGGTCTCAAATTTTTGGTATTGCATTCTCTAACAAACGTTGGTTACATTTCTTCATGTTATTTGTACCAGTTACTGGTTTATGGATGAGTGCAATTGGTATTGTAGGTTTAGCTTTAAACTTACGTGCATATGATTTCGTATCTCAAGAAATTCGTGCTGCTGAAGATCCTGAATTTGAAACATTCTATACTAAAAATCTTTTATTAAACGAAGGTATTCGTGCTTGGATGGCTGTTCAAGACCAACCACATGAAAACTTTGTATTCTCTGAGGAGGTTTTACCACGTGGAAACGCTCTTTAATAGTTCTGTTGCCGTATCTGGACGTGACCAAGAATCCACTGGTTTTGCATGGTGGGCTGGTAATGCGCGTTTAATTAATCTTTCTGGTAAGTTATTAGGTGCTCACGTAGCACATGCTGGTTTAATTGTATTCTGGACAGGTGCTATGACTTTATTTGAAGTAGCACACTTTATTCCAGAAAAACCAATGTATGAGCAAGGTTTAATTTTACTTCCACACTTAGCAACTCTTGGATGGGGTGTTGGTCCTGGTGGTGAAGTTATTAATATTGCTCCTTACTTTGCAGTAGGTGTTATTCATTTAGTATCTTCCGCTGTTTTAGGATTTGGTGGTCTTTATCACGCAATTCTTGGACCAGAAGTTCTAGAAGAATCTTTCCCATTCTTTGGTTATGATTGGAAAGATAAAAATAAAATGACTACTATTATTGGTATTCATTTAATTCTTTTAGGAACAGGTGCATTACTTTTAGTTTTAAAAGCAATGTTCTTTGGTGGTGTATACGATACTTGGGCACCTGGTGGTGGTGATGTACGTGTAATTAGTAATCCTACTTTAAATCCAACTGTGATTTTTGGTTATTTAACTAAATCTCCATGGGGTGGTGACGGTTGGATTGTTAGTGTTGATAACATGGAAGATATTATTGGTGGTCACATTTGGATTGCTTTCATTTGTATCACTGGTGGTGTTTGGCATATTTTAACTAAACCATTCAGCTGGGCACGTCGTGCACTTGTTTGGTCTGGTGAAGCTTATTTATCCTATAGTCTTGCTGCTTTAGCGGTAATGGGTTTTGTGGCAAACTGTTTTGTATGGTTTAATAACACTGCATATCCAAGTGAGTTCTTTGGTCCAACTGGTCCTGAAGCTTCTCAAGCGCAAGCATTTACTTTCCTTGTACGTGACCAACGTTTAGGTGCTCAAGTAGGTTCTGCTCAAGGTCCTACTGGTTTAGGTAAGTATTTAATGAGAGCTCCTACTGGTGAAATCATTTTCGGTGGTGAAACTATGCGTTTCTGGGATACCCGTGCTCCATGGTTAGAACCATTACGTGGTGCAAATGGTCTTGATTTATCTAAAATTAAATACGATATTCAACCATGGCAAGAACGTCGTGCAGCTGAATATATGACTCATGCTCCATTAGGTTCTTTAAACTCTGTAGGTGGTGTAGCAACAGAAATTAACTCTGTAAACTATGTATCTCCACGTTCTTGGTTATCTACTTCTCACTTTGTACTAGCATTTTTCTTATTTGTTGGTCATTTATGGCATGCTGGTCGTGCACGTGCAGCTAGTGGTGGCTTTGAAAAAGGTCTTGATAGAGAAAACGAACCAGTTTTATCTATGAAACTTTTAGATTAATAAAAAAAAAGGTTATAAAGGTTTTTTATAACCTTTTTTTTTATTAATCTACAAATTTATTGATTGTTTCTTTATTTAAATCCAATTGCAGCTTGCCAAGCAAACGCTAAAAGAAGAAAGAAAAGAGGAATAATAGGTAAAATATCTACTAATGGATCAAATAAAGCATATGCTTCTGGTAATTTTGCTAAAAACAAATTCATTAACATAACTATAACCTCGATAGAAAAAAGTACGGTTTCTAAAATTTTATTTTTTTATATAAAAATGCTAACATAAAATTTTTTAACTTGGTTTAATCATTTTGCTTATCAAAAAGAAAAATTATGTTTTTATTTATTTCTAATTTTATTAGTTATTTTGTTAATTTTTAAAAAATTAATTATTTCAATCTTTTATAATTTTTTCCATATCATATAATATATATATATAGTTAAATAGAAAAATCTATATATATTATTTATTTAGAAATTTTTATTAAATTCTAAAATTTTTACAGATTAAGGGTGCCTTAACTATGGAAGTAAATATTCTTGGATTAATTGCTACAGCACTATTTATTGTAATTCCTACAGCGTTTTTACTTATTTTATACGTACAAACTGTTAGTAGTAAACAACAAGAACAATAATTTTAAACCCCTATTTTATTTTTTATAATATAGGGGTATTTTTTTTATATAAATTAATGCGGATAGCGAGATTTGAACTCGCACGGTCAATCCACACGCCCCTCAAACGTGCGTGTCTACCAATTCCACCATATCCGCAATAACTTTTAAAGTTATTATATATTTCTATATGTATTTTTTTTATTATAGCTATAAAAAGTCAAAATTCAAAGCATTTTTGTACTATAGAAAATGTAATTTCTTTTAATTAAAGAAAGAAATTTTTATTTTAATTTCAATATATTATACTTAGGAAAGGATGGTATGCGATAAAATAAAACAATAGAGCATATTATAGATTTTAAAATAGGAATCTTAAAAAATGACTTCATCTTTAAGCGCATTTATTAATAGTCTTTTATGGGGTGCTGCTGTTGTAGTAATCCCTTTATCTGCAGCTTTACTTTTTATCAGTCAAAAAGATAAAATTCAACGTAATTAATTTTTTTTTAATATAAATTTCTATATAAAATTTTTTTTATATAGAAATTTTTTAATTTTATAAATTTTGAATTTAACCTTAATTTATAAATTAAGGTTAAATTCAAAATTTATAAAATTCTACGAAATAAAAATGCTAAAATACTTGTAAAAAATACAAGTATAATTTGGGAGGGTAATGGAATTAAAGAATATTTAAGAATAAAAGAAACCCAAATAATTCCTGTGGGAGCAAATAATAATAACCCAACAAATCCACATAAATGAACAATAAATAGTCCTATATAACAACTTTTTAATATATTTAACAAGTTTAATTTAGATTCAAAAGCTTTCTCACCAACAGTTTCACTTGCAAAAATAGAACCAAGAATATAACCAAATGTTGGTTCTTGAAACATATCAAAAGTTGAACCGTTTATATATAATGGTTCACCAATAATACCCATTGCTAAATATAATAATTGAGCATATTTTGAAGCAGTGGCTCCTCCTACACAACTTACAAATAAAAGACTAGCTATTTGTAAATTAATTCCCATTCCTAAAAATTCGATATTATATCCTTTTGTTATATCTAAAAAAGGAATTTCAAATGGAGTAAATGTGGCAATTATGTTTAATAAAAAGCCAATAAAAGTCCAAATGATTATAAAAGAAGTTGTTTTCATTATTATTTAGTACGCTTTTATATATTAAAAATATATTTATAATATTGTTTTTTCTCTTTATATATATAATATCTGAATTTATTTATAAAAAATATTGTTTATAGGATGAAATATAAATCTATTTATGTAATAATAATTTACCTTGTAAAATTTGTAAAAGCGGGCAGCGGGAATCGAACCCGCATCTTTAGCTTGGAAGGCTAAGGTTTTACCACTAAACCATGCCCGCATAAATTCTTAGTTATGAATATATTATACTATAATGTTAATAATAATAATAATTATATTCTTATTATATTTTATTTAATTTTTTAGTAGATCTCTTCATGTCTAATTTTTTTTCTAATGTTTTACGTTATCCTTTGTTTTTAATTAGTTTTAGTTTAGGTATTTTTTTAACTTTTTTTCGTTGGATTGAGCCAATTACGAAAAAACCTTTGAATTTAGCAATTTTACTAATTTTTTTAAGTTCAATGATAATTTTCTTTAATTTTACTTTTAAAGCAATGCTAGATCTAAATTAAAATTAAGCAGCACTTTAAGCTGCTTAATTTTAATTTAACGTTTAGAATATTGTGGTGCTTTTCTTGCTTTGTGAAGACCATATTTTTTACGTTCTTTTGCTCGTGGATCACGAGTTAAATGATTTTCACCTTTTAATAATGGACGATGAGTTAAAGAAATTTGACATAAAGCTCTTGCTAAACCAAGTTTAATAGCTTCAGATTGACCAGTTAAACCTCCACCTTGTGTATTTACAATAACATCATAGTCATTTTTTAATCCTAAAGTTTCTAAAGGTGAATTAACTGTAGCTAAATAGGAAAGATTATATTGTAGATATAAATCGGCAGGTTTTGAATTAATTAAAATTGTTCCTTTACCCGAAATTAATCGTACTTTTGCAACAGAAGTTTTACGTCTTCCTGTACCATAAGCAAGTGTTTGTTGTTTTTGACCCATAATAGACCTTAAATATAAATATATAGTTACTAAATTTGTTTTAATTTTCTTTTTTATTAGTTTTTCGTTTTGGTAAACTTATTCCTAATCGTTTTTGTAAAGCATCAATTACTTCTTTTGCAGATTTTTGTCCAAAGTTTCGAATTTCTAATAATTCTTCCTGAGAAACATTTAATAAATCACCGATTGAATGAATTTGAGCTCTTTTTAAACAATTATACGCTCGAACAGATAATTGTAATTCTTCTATCGGAATTTGACTAATTTTATCTTCAGTAGGCTCAGTAGAATCCTCGGTATTTTCAAAATTTATTTTTTTAAACGGATTAAATAAATTTAATAAAACTTCGGCTGCTTGGCTAATTGAATCTTGTGGTGTTACACTACCATTTGTCCAGATTTCTAAAATTAATCTTTCTTTAATTTCGCTATTTCGAAGAAAAATTTCTTCAACCATATAGTTTACTTTTCGAACAGGCATAAAAATAGCATCAATAGGTAAAAAATCAATACTGTTTAACTCTGGATTTTTTTTGTCAATAATTTTATAACCACGGCCTTTTTCAATTTTGAATTCCATTTCTAAAATACCATTTTCAGCAACCGTTGCTACATATTGTGCACCATGAATAATTTCTACTTCAGATGGTAATTCAAAATTGGCAGTAGTTACTTTTGAAGAACCTTGAATTTTTACACGGCCAATTTGAGGTTCATTAGTATAACTTTTTAAAACAATATTTTTCAAGTTTAATAAAAGCTCTAAAACATCTTCTTTTACACCTGGAATACTACAAAATTCGTGATTTACTCCAGCAATTCGTACTGCAGTGATTGCACTTCCTTCTATATCTGATAGTAAAACACGTCGTAATGCGTTTCCAATTGTAATTCCTTGACCTGGCTCTAAAGGTTCAACAATAAATCTACCATATTGATTACAACTGCTTTCTACCTTTGACTCTACGCATTCAATTTGAAATTGAGTCATACAGTTTTCTCACTTCTAAGCAAATTTCAAAAATAATTTTTTAGAATTAAAATAACCACTCTAGGCTAATATATTATTAAACTCGACGTCGTTTTGGAGGACGACATCCATTATGTGGTACAGGAGTAATATCTCTAATTAAAGAAATTTCTAAACCAGTCGCTTGTAAAGCTTTGATTGCCATTTCTCGACCAGATCCTGGTCCACTGATAATTACTTCAATTTGTCTCATACCTTGTTCCATAGCTTGACGAGCTGAATTTTCAGCCGCCGTTTGAGCAGCAAATGGTGTTCCTTTTCTTGCACCTTTAAAACCACTTGAGCCTGCAGAAGCCCATGCAATAACTTCACCTGAAGTAGAAGTTATAGAAATAATTGTATTATTAAAAGTAGATTGAATATGAGCTACCCCAACTGGTATATTTTTTTTTTGTTTAGTTGTACCTGATCTTTTTATTTGTCGCGCCATAACATTAATATAGAATATAAAGAATAATTAAAAAATTTACTTTTTATTTAGAAGGAGCTTTTTTCTTACCAGCAACTGTTTGTCTAATTCCTCGTCTTGTACGTGCATTAGTACGTGTTCTTTGACCCCGAACTGGTAAATTAAGACGATGGCGTCTACCCCGATAACAACCAATGTCTGTTAATCGTTTAATATTCATTGATTCAAAGCGTCTTAAATCACCTTCTACTTGATAATCACCTTCAATAACTTCGCGTAATTGAGCTACAGCATTATCTGCTAAATCTCGAACACGAGTATCTGGATCTAATTTAATTCGTTCTAAGATTTCTTTAGATCTAGTTAAACCTATTCCGTAAATATACGTTAATGCGATTTCGACCCTTTTATCTCTTGGAAGGTCAACTCCGGCAATACGTGCCAATATTGTTCTCCTTAATTTTTGTAGTATTTATTAATTTAATGAAATTTAATTTTTTTTATCCTTGACGCTGTTTATGTTTACTATTAGAACATATAACCATTACACGTCCTTTTCGTCTAATTGTGCGACATTTTTCACACATTTTTCGAACAGAAGCACGAACTTTCATAATTTTTAACTCTAGTTTATAAATGATTTTTTATTTAATTTATTTAAAGATTTAAAGATTCTTATTAAGAATAGGATAAAGCTATATTTCTTATAAGTCAACTCTTAAAAATAAATAATTATAACCCTATATAGGGTTATAATTATTTATTTTTAATATTATTTTTCCTGACAAAATAGAAATTTTTAAATTTCTATATTTTTCTTAAAATTAATAATATTTTTTTTATAATTGAAGAAACTTAGAAACAGATTTTCTCACAATATGGTAACATTCATAAAAGATCGAAGATTATTGTTGAAAAAAATTTCGATAAAAATTTTTAAGATAATTCGAACTTAAATATTTAAATTTATTATTATTTAGTTTAATATAATATCAAACTTTGATCTCTTTAAATTCTTTTTGTTGAAAAATTTTCGAGGACAATTATGTTCAATAAAAAATTCTGGACTTCCATCATTATTGGATGTTTATTTTGTACTATAACATATACCGGTGTAAATGCAGCTCCTTTAGATGACGAGACTAGAACAGTTGCATTAAGTAGTACTGAAGAAGTTGTTTTAACACCTGAACAAGTAAAACGTGGAAAACGTTTATTTAATAGTACTTGTGGAACTTGCCATGTAGGTGGTATTACTAAAACCAATCCTAACGTTGGTTTAGATACAGAAGCTTTAGCATTAGCTACTCCACCACGTAATAATATTGAATCTCTTGTTGATTACATGAAAAATCCAACTAGTTACGACGGAGCGGAATTAATTTACGATATCCATCCAAGTATTCGTAGTGCTGATACTTTCCCTAAAATGCGTAATTTAACTGAAGAAGATTTATTTGATATTGCTGGTCATATTTTATTATCACCAAAAGTATTACCAAGTCAATGGGGTGGTGGTAAAATTTATTATTAATTGATTTAGATTATGATAATAGAAATTCAAGATTGAATTTCTATTATTATAATTTTTTATAAAATAAAAAAGATTTTGATTTGAATAAAATTACTAGAGTTAATTTTATTTAATTAAATTAAAATTTTAGATTTTTAGTTTAATAGTATTTATTTATTTATTTATTTATTAAAATAGTTTAAATTAAAATATTATCAATAATACCATATTCTTTTGCTTCTTTCGCAGATAAAAAGAAATCTCGTTCCGTATCTTTTTCTATTTGAGTTAAATTTTGCTTTGTATGAAAACTCAAAATATTATTTAAAATAGATTTAAAATAAGAGCCATTTCGAATTTGAATATCTAAATGCGACCATGGAGCTTCTACCTTCGATAAAGGTTGATGTATCATAATTCGAGAATTTGTAAAAGCAAATCGTTTATTTTCAACTCCAGCTGCCAATAAAACCGCTCCCATACTGGCTGCTAACCCAAAGCAAATAGTTGAGACATCGGGTTGTAAATTTTGCATAGTATCATATAATGATAAACCAGCGGTAACAGATCCGCCTGGTGAATTAATAAATAAACGAATATCATTATTAGAATCTTCATTTTCAAGAAATAATAATTGGCCTACAATTAAATTACAAATTTCGTCATCTACGGATTGGGAAAAAAGGATTATTCTTTTTTGTAATAATTTTGAAATATTTTTTATTTCAAATTTATTATTTTTTTCATTCGGCTCAAGATTAATTAGAATTGACATAACATTAATAATTAAAAATTTAGGTTTTTTATTAATTTAAATTTTATTCTGTTTTTAAGATTTATTTAATATTAAAATATAAATTTATATAGATATTATATAAATAATAATATTAAATTTTAATATATTAAAAATAAAAAAAATTTGCATTATATGTTCTGCTAGTGTATAATTAATAAAAAGTGAAATAAATTTATAATTTTTTATAAAGTATGGAAAACTCAGATCCAAAACCATATGATTTTTCAGCCTATATTGGTAAAAAATCGCAGTTTTTGCTCGAATCGAAGATGGATTTCTGGCAAGACATAGCGCAAAATTTAGAATTAGTAGAGTTTGTGGTTTTACATAATGAAAAAGTTAAAACCATTTTATCATTTGATTGGATTTTTGTAGAAAATTTTTTAAATAATACGTTGAGTAATCCAGAGTTAGAAAAATTTGGCATAGATAATGTTTTATTCTGGAATTCAAATTTAGTTTGGCTAAAAAATCTTAATAATCATAAACAACTTGTTCTACTAGTTTTAGACCAACTGGTTGAAGTTAAACAAATTATAGAACAACTCAAAGAAAAACCTGAAATTTGTGATTTTTTTAAAACTGGTTGGCGTAAGAATTTTGTTAATCCTTTCTTTTAATTTTCTAAAGAAAATCATTAAATCGGATATTTTAGAATGGAGGGTTTTTAATTAGTATGAGTAGAAAATTGCAAAGATCAAGAAAAACTTTTTTATTTAAGAATTTCAAATTTCTGTTTTTTTTATTTTCCACATTTGGTAAAAATGTAAAAGTATTTTATGAAATTAAGATAAAAAAAATTATAACATCTGCAAAAAAAGTTTTAATTGAAATAATTTTCGTTATTACTATATTTGTTAACGGTATTGGTATTCTTGATTTTTCGTCTAAATATTTTCAAAAATTCTCCAATCCAGCAGCAATACCAGCAGAAACTATAGCATTTATTGATTCTAATACTCCCGTTCAATCTGGTTCGAGTGGAGTGTCTATTCCTAATCCTGTCCAATCCATTGGTATTGGTGGTACTGAAGAAATTCCAGGTTTAGAGTCTGCAGCACCACCAATCGATAGGTGGATTTCGACTCCTCCCCCACCGCACTCCAGACAAAGGGGAACACCCCGACTTAGAAATTCTTCTTCATCGGTTCGGGGCCCTGAAGGTCTTCCCAATACCTCAGGTGTTCCTTCTTCTGCCCCATTGGTTCGATTTGAGACTGTTTCTTCGTTTAACGTTGTAACGTCTTTAAACGACATATTGGCTCGTTTTTTTCCAAGTCAAACTGTAATTTTTCCAGAAAAACCGGGTACATCTCAAGAAATTCGTGCTCGTCGTGATAAAGCAAAGCAAAAAGTACCACCGCGTGATTTTATTTCTAATACCAATATTACTGCAGACGGAAAAGCTTATATACGTAATAGACTTATAGGACCTTGCTATCCAAAACCGTTTAATGAATCAAAAGTTTTATTCAGTGCAATGAATTTTTTTGATTATTTTAAAAGGTATTTCCCAGCGGCAGCTGAACAATTCTATAATGAATTGTTAATTTCTTGTACTGAGCTAGAACGCGCATTCCTTATTGCTAAGGGAACAGTGACTGATGAATTTTTATTTAGAAAGTATTATGGTGATGAAAATTTAGATCTAGCAATAAAATGTGGTTTTTGTAAAATTAGTTCCGACGGGGCGTTATTGTATCATCCAACAGGACCGTTATTTGGTATTTCTATTTTTTTACGCGCAGCGCTTTTACATCCATTTTACAGTTATCAATGGAATTATTTTACGTCAAATTTTCAAGCACAAATAAGATATTTCTGTGAGACTGTTGAATTACCTAGTATTATTGCTTTAAAGGAGGAAAGTTTTCCAAATCAACTGCAGATTGCTACGGCAGTGTTTAATAAACTTAGAGAAAATCTCGTGTTAAACGCCGTTTTGACCAATATTTTAGAGAAGGCTAATCCTCGTATTATAGTGTCATATAATGCTCTATCTACAGTTATAAAAATATTTAATAACGTTGTAGGAAATTCTTTAGATGCCCATCAGCAACAATTAGCTGACCATATTGCTCAGGAAATAACTACACTAGATACAAAGTTTATGGGTCGGTTTGTAGGGCAGGAAGATTATAAGATGCAAGAACAGGCGGATATTGACGCATTTAATAACGTATCGGAAGAATTAAATGCAGCAATATTAGTAAATACTTACTTAGAACCTTTAATAGTCCGAAATGATTTACGAGTTCGACCAAATCCAGGCACAACTGACCGTCAATATTTCCAAGAGTGTCAAAACAACTTGGCACATCAAGCTAATAAACTGCTTCGCCGAAATGAACAGATTCCAAATTCTTTAGAAGCATTAAAGGAAAGAATAGCAGTTGAAAAGGCAGCAGAAGAACAATATTGGGGTCTAGGTGTTGGAATAAACTATTCTTCTTGGAAAGTTCAGGGTCTAGAGCGTATTGCTGCACAATGGCAAGCCATACGCGATTTTATGGAGCAGTGTGAAGATCCTACAGTAGCTAATATTAATGCTAATAACGATCGATTGATAGACGCATACCCGTCTCCGGACACATAAATTTTTTGGTTATTTTAGTTAATTTTCTTATTTTTAAGTCAATTTATCTTCAAAAAAATTAACTAAAATAACCAAAAAATTTTGTTTAACTTTTTAAATTAGGAATTAAAATAAATTTTGAAACCTATTCAATATTATAATATACTAATTTAATTCCTAATTTATTGTGTTTATTTTTCTTCAGAGAAAGAAGCATCAATTACATCTTCTTCATTTTTATTTGATGCAGTTGATTCTTCATTTTTGGAATAAACTTGTTTTCCAATTTCTAAGAGAGAATTCTGAAGTTCTTGACAAAGGGATTGAATTTGCTCAAAATTATCTTCTTTTAATGCTGTTTGAAGCTCTTGAATTTTTTGTTCAATAGGAGCTTGAACATTAGTTTCTAATTTAAACTCTTTAAGTTGACGTTCAGCTTGATTAATTAAAGATTCTGCTTGATTTTTTAATTCAATTTTTTGTCTGTTTTCTTTATCCTGAGCAGCATTTTTATCTGCCTCTTGAACCATACGTTCAACTTCGTCCTTACTTAGAGTAGAGGCACCAGTAATTGTAATGGATTTCTCTTTTCCAGTACCTTTATCTTTCGCCGTTACTGATAAAATACCATTTGCATCGATATCGAAAGTTACTTCAATTTGAGGAACTCCTCTAGGAGCTGTTGCAATACCATCTAAACGAAATGTTCCAAGACTCTTATTATCTTTGGCAAATTCACGTTCACCTTGTAAAACATGAATTTCAACATTAGTTTGACCATCAGTTGCAGTAGAGAAAAGTTCAGATTTTTGAGTAGGAATTGTTGTATTTCGAACAATAATTTTACTCATTACACCTCCTAAAGTTTCAACCCCAAGAGAAAGTGGAGTTACATCAAGAAGAACAATATCTTTTACTTCACCAGCTAATACTCCAGCTTGAACCGCTGCGCCAACAGCAACAACTTCATCAGGGTTTACACTTTGGTTTGGCACTTTATCTAATATTTTTTTAACTAATTCACGTACCGCTGGAATACGAGTAGACCCTCCAACTAAAACAACTTCATCAATATCTTCTTTGGTTAATTTTGCATCTTTTAATGCTGTTTCTACTGGAATTCGACAACGATCGATTAAGGTAGCACATAATTCTTCGAATTTTGCACGATTTAAAGTAGTATCGAAATGTTTCGGACCGGATGGGCTAAGACTAAGAAACGGTAATGTTATTTCAGTCTGGGTAACACTTGAAAGTTCAATTTTAGCCTTTTCAGCGGCTTCAGTTAAACGTTGTAAAGCTTGTTGATCTTCACGTAGATTAATACTTTCAAGTTTTTGAAATTCTTCAATAAAGAAATCAACTAATTTTTTATCAAAGTCATCTCCACCTAAGTGAGTATCACCTGAAGTTGATAACACTTCAAAAACTCCATCTCCTACCTCTAAAATAGAAACATCAAATGTTCCACCACCAAGATCAAAAACTAAAATAGTTTCATTTTTCTTTTTATCTAATCCATATGCTAAAGAAGCTGCTGTAGGTTCATTAATAATTCGAAGAACTTCAAGACCAGCAATTTTACCCGCATCTTTTGTTGCTTGACGTTGAGAATCATTAAAATAAGCTGGTACAGTAATTACTGCTTGAGTTACAGGTTCTCCAATATATTTGCTAGCATCTTCTGCTAATTTTCGTAAAACTTGTGCAGATATTTCTTCTGGAGTAAATGAAGTTTGTAAAGCTGGACATTCAATCCTAACATTTTGTGTTCCTGTTACTTTATAAGGAACTTGTTTTGCTTCTTCAGTTACTTCATCGAATTTACGCCCAATAAAACGTTTAACTGAATAAAATGTGTTTCCTGGATTTAATACAGCTTGTCTTTTTGCAATTTGTCCAACAAGTCGATCTCCAGTTTTTGTATATGCTACAACTGATGGAGTAGTACGAAATCCTTCAGCATTTGTAATAACTGTTGGTTTCCCACCTTCCATTACAGCTACAACCGAATTAGTTGTTCCTAAATCAATTCCTACTATTTTACCCATATATTAATTTTCCTTGAAATACTATGTATATATATATATATATTTATTTTTTATGTTTTTAGTAAAAAAAAAAGGTGTAATAACCGTCTTTGAGTTATGAAAAATTAATTAATATGATGTGAAGGCAAAGATTTGACGTTTCAAATGATGCATACATTTTATATTTAAAGAAATTTAAAAAACTAAATATCATTTCTCATATTTTTGTATCCATAACGATTGAAACGGACAGTACGTTACTTGCGAGAATGTCAAATCTATCAGTGACAGATGGTAAAATGACACTTTTAAAACTTTAGCTACTTCTACAATATGTATCCTCTTTACAGGTTTCACCTATTGAAAAATCAGGTTCTTCTTTTCTAAAGAAAAAGGCAAATTTTAGTCAAAAATATAGTAGATTTAAGAAAAGATAAAATATATATATATATATATATATATATATATAGAATATGTCTATACTTTCAAAAATAGGTCAAATAAGCGCTGTTTTATTTTTTAATATTTTTAGTTCTGTAAGGATTCGAGCTATCGGAATTTTTCCTTTATCTCTTACAAAACATCTTAGTGGAGAAGTTGGGATTACAGTTAATGATACAACTCAAAAACCTGATCGAAAAGCCGTTGAAATAGATATAGAGGCAGGATTTCAGACTGATTTTCCAAATCCGTTACAGATTTTTACTAAATAATAGTAATAATGGATCTGAGTCAAAATTAAATAATTCTGGTCAGGTTGAAAGTTCAGTTCAATTTCTAAATATCACTTGGGACTTGGACCTTGACCTTGTGTTCAAAAACGGCAAAACTACCCTATAGCGTCCACAGCGTAGCACACCTTTACTTTATCAAAGTCCACGTGAAAATCGTTCTAGTGTTTCAACTAGTCAAGCTTTTTCATCTGTAATTATTGAAGAAGAATCTTCTTTAGCTCAAATGGTAGAAAAGTTAGCGTTAAAATTAAATATTGTTAATCCAAAATCGCTGGAATCCTCTGAAATTAAAAGTATGTCTTTGGATGAATTACTATTTTCTTAACTGTATAACATTCGAATAATTTTAAATAGAAAAAAAGAAGCAATAAAGTTATTAACTGATAATAAACCTCAAAAAGCTTATAAGCATTTAAATGATAGTGTAAGACCAATAATTAATCTTTTAGGAAGCGAAATTCCAACAAATGAAACTTCTGAAATTATTTCATTGTAACCTGAAGTTCAGAATTGTTTAGACCGAATTAAACGAAGCCGACAAAATGCTGAAAATTATTTAAAAGCAAATCCAGAAAAAACAAAAGACGAAATAATAAATGAAGTTACAAATTTTGTTGAAACAATTGAAACGGAAATTCAAACTATCAAATCACGACTTTTAACAAAACAACCTGTTTAATTGTTGATATTTGTTGAACAAGACTTAAGTTATTATAAATTAAAGTTTTTATTATACATAAATACGACAAAATCGTTCAAGCAATATTTATATATAATATATTTGATAAAGACTCAATGATAATTAAGTGGTCTATAAAAGATAAAGTAATTTATAAATTATAAATTACTTTATCTTTTATAGACCACTTAATATATGATATATATATATATATATATATAGATATATGAAAATTTCGAAATGATTTTCTTATTTTAAAAATTATAATTAATTAAAAATTATGAACCAAAATAAAAAAAAATTATTATTAATTGCAAGTTTATTGATATTAGGTTCCGTAGTTTGTGGAATTTTATATTTATTGAATTTATATAAAAATCAAAAAATAATTTCTAATAATTTACTCAATTCTGAAATAAATACAAAATTAACTAGTGTAAATCATTTAAAAACAAAAAAACCAATTATTGAATCAATTTCTAGATATGATCGTAGGTTAATTTCTACTGTTCCAAAAGAAAATCGAGTTCTTATACCGCGAGTGATTTCGTCATCGATAAGTCCATATACCCGATTTGGCAGTGAATATATACCTTTTGAAGGAGAGAATAATTATCCTGAACTACAAGCAGCTTATTTAAAAACTAAAATCGGACATTCTGCTAGTTGGGGTGTGTCTAGTGAGAACGACGGAGTTTTATATAACAAATCATGGCATGTTTTTTACTACAAAGTAAATCCTGAAGCTGCAGTTATTATGGGTGAACTAATTGCAAATAAAGTTGCACAGCAAGTAGACAATAGAATTGTTACTGACTATTATAATGCAGCTTCTATAAGTGGAGTGAAAAAAGCAAATCATATTACTCAAGCCAAATTAGGAACTTTTACTCCAGAGGGTCATTTTCTTCCACAATTAGATGGCCCGGGGCGGGGTGCATCACTGATTATTGCGCGTATATTGGGTAGTACAATACGTTCGTATTCGTCTTTCTCAAAAACGTCCTCAATTCAATATTTAGTTGATGGTACTTTAAATCAAATGCAGATAGAAGGTGACATTAGCGCAGGTGATTTTATTTTAAAGCTTGCAGGGGATACTGGTACTAAAGCTGTAAAAGGCGCGATGCAACCACTTAAACTTTTTTCAGCTTTTTTCAAAGAATTGAAATCTATAGGGAGTATTAAATTTTCTAAAATTCGTAAAGAGGAAGACATACCAGAAAGAATCCGCCGGTATTTTGGTAGCGTAATGCTTGATCCCTTTTCATTACGAATTTCTAACGAATTACAACAATTGGCACAGGAAGTTAAAATGAGTGCAGATTATAGTCGAATTCTGCAAACTATTTTAATCCGGGTAGATATTCAAGAAGAATTAGAACAAAGAGCTAACCTTCGGAAAGCTCTAGATAACACGGTAAATAATTTTATTGAACAACACATTATGCCACTAGAAACATTTGTTGAACGCACTGATGCTCGTTATTGTTCGCCCGATTTAGCAAATCATGTAAGAAAACCCATGTCAAATCCAAATATAAAGACAAATATAAATACAACTATAAATAAAAAAATTTTTGAATTTAATGATCAATTTGTTTCTGTAAATACATCTAAACCGAAACCTGAAAAAATTACGTATACTAGTGAGGAATGCTGTTCTGAAAATGATAAAAAAAGTGATACAGCTAAATTGGAAAAACGGTCAAAATTAGAAAAATTTCTTGCTATTCCAAGAACAACTGAAGAAAGACTCCTTGAAGAGCAAATTGCTCTTGTTCTATTGCAAAAAGCTGGAGTTGAAACTGGATTGACTAAATTTACGGCTGAGCAAGTTAAAAATGCTCCGTCAGCGCTTGTTCAGTCTGTTAAAGCTAAATTAAAACAAAATTATCCAACAATGTTTTTTCCTAAATAAGTTTAGAATATATTGTTTATGCCAAAATTATTAAAAGAAACGTTTATTGTAACAAATATTGATATTTTTTTAACTGTAGATAAATTTATTGATTCAGTTTTATCAAAAGATGAAAATAGTTCTCTTTTACTAAGAGATTGCTATAACATTGTGATTCTTAATCTTGCATTATTTTCTAATAATAAAATTAAAAATGAAAATGAATTTATTGGAAAACTCGTTTTTTACGGTTTGCTTAAACAGAAGTTAAATAAAAAATATCCTTCTTGTCAGGAAATAAAAACGAAACGTGGACTTGTTTTAAAAGGGATTTTATTAAATCCTTATAAAATAAATGTCCTTTCAGATTAAATAAACTAACAGAAGTGAATTTTAAGTTAATTCTAAAATTAAATCTTTTTATTATTTATTGGAAATTTTTAATTAATTGTATTTTTTTTCAAAAAAATAAGTCTAATATGTATAGATATATATATAGCTTTAATTTATGGAAATTCCTAATTTACTCAGAAAACCAGATTTACCCAACGTAGAAAAAATGCTTACATGCATTTTTGATGCTAATATTTTGAAGAAATCAGTTGTGTTGAACAATCTTAGTATAATTCATTTTGTTATAAATCATAAAAATGAAGTAAATAAGATCTTAACTTCTAATGATACATTTTGTTTTAATTTAGCTTATAGAAGCTTGTCAATCAATGATTTAGACGAGTACAAATTCACACAGGCAGAATACAACTTTTGGCTGCAATTTTTACCTTTTTTCTTTAATTTAATAAACAATCGTATTTTTGTTAAGCAAATATTAAAGAATGCTGCTATTTTAGAAGAAGTTTTAATGGAGTTATCCGAGCAAAATAATCTAGAAATTTTATATTTAAATCAATTATACATTAAAAAAACTAATGAATAATATTAATAATAATAATAATGATAATAATATTATAAATTTAAAAGAAGTTTTGGATGTTTGTGAATTTGTTAGAATTTATCACGAAAATCGTAATAATCCACAAATTCGTTATTTAATGAATCAAGAAATTACATATCGACAACTTATAGCAAATAATAGAGAGTTTGCTGAATTTGTTGTGTTATATTCCGACCAAGTGCGAAATATTTTAAAGTTTCATCATTATTTTTGGGATTTAT